GTCAACATAGCTTAATTAAAGCATAACACTGAAGATGTTAAGATGAACCCTAAAAAGTTCTGTGGACACAAAGGCTTGGTCCTGACTTTTCTATCAATTTTAACTAGACTTACACATGCAAGTATCCGCACTCCGGTGAAGATGCCCACAGTTCCCCGCCCGGGAACGAGGAGCTGGTATCAGGCACACTCTCAGTAGCCCATGACACCTTGCTTTAGCCACACCCCCACGGGGAATTCCAGCAGTGATAAACATTAAGCCATAAGTGAAAGCTTGACTTAATTAAAGTTAAATAGGGCCGGTAAATCTCGTGCCAGCCACCGCGGTTAAACGGGAGGCTCAAGTTGATAGACATCGGCGTAAAGCGTGGTTAAGGGCCCAACTTTTATACTAAAGCCGAACGCTCTTAGAGCAGTTATACGTACTGAGAGTAAGAAGATCAATTACGAAAGTAGCTTTACTCAAACCTGACCCCACGAAAGCTAAGGCACAAACTGGGATTAGATACCCCACTATGCTTAGCCTTAAACATAGACAGTTGTTTACCCCCACTGTCCGCCCGGGCACTACGAGCATTAGCTTGAAACCCAAAGGACTTGGCGGTGCTTTAGACCCACCTAGAGGAGCCTGTCCTAGAACCGATAATCCCCGTTCAACCTCACCCTTCCTAGCCTTTATCAGCCTATATACCGCCGTCGTCAGCTTACCCTATGAAGGTACTAAAGTAAGCATAATTGGCACTGCCTAAAACGTCAGGTCGAGGTGTAGCCTATGGAAGGGGAAGAGATGGGCTACATTCCCTGCCCCAGGGAATACGAATGGCACACTGAAATGTGTGCACTGAAGGAGGATTTAGTAGTAAGCAGAAAGTAGAGTGTCCTGCTGAACTCGGCCCTGAAGCGCGTACACACCGCCCGTCACTCTCCCCAAGTCTACCTATTAAACATAATTAATACGCTAAAAATTGCAAAGGGGAGGTAAGTCGTAACATGGTAAGCGTACCGGAAGGTGTGCTTGGATAATCAGAGTATGGCTAAGACAGTAAAGCATCTCCCTTACACTGAGAAGACATCTGTGCAAATCAGATTACGCTGACGCCCAAAAGCTAGCCCCCTCACCTAAAAACAACAAACCCTATTAATACCCCCTAACACACAATTTAACCGCAAAACAAATCATTTTTCCCCCTTAGTATGGGCGACAGAAAAGGGGACCGCGGAGCTATAGAAAAAGTACCGCAAGGGAACGCTGAAAGAGAAATGAAACAAACCAGTAAAGCTAAAAAAAGCAGAGTTTTCTCCTCGTACCTTTTGCATCATGATTTAGTTAGTAAAATTCAAGCAAAGAGCACTTTAGTTTGATTCCCCGAAACTAGGTGAGCTACTCCAAGGCAGCCTAATTTATAGGGCACACCCGTCTCTGTGGCAAAAGAGTGGGAAGACCTTCGAGTAGGAGTGACAGACCTATCGAACCTAGTTATAGCTGGTTGCCTGGGAACTGGATAGGAGTTCAGCCTCTCGGATTCTTCCGTCAACACATAATATTCAAGGGCCCCGCCCTTCAACCGACACAACAGAAACCGTGGGAGTTAGTCAAAGGGGGTACAGCCCCTTTGACACAAGATACAACTTTCTAAGGTGGGTAATGATCACATAATTCAAGGCATAGTATTCTGGTGGGCCTAAAAGCAGCCATCCTTAAAGAATGCGTTAAAGCTCAGACATGCTTACCCCTTATATTTTGATATCCTAATCACAACCCCCTAAATTTACCAGGCCTTTCTATGCAAACATAGAAGAGTTTATGCTAAAATGAGTAATAAGAGGGCACTTTCCAGCCCTCTCTCCCGCACACGTGTAACTCGGAACGGACCCCCCGCCGAGCCTTAACGACCCCAATAAAAGAGGGAACTGAATTATGAATAAAAAACTAGAAAACCATTCAAAAACCATCGTTAACCCCACACTGGAGTGCTTTCAGAGAAAGGCTAAAAGAGAAAGAAGGAACTCGGCAAACACAAGCCTCGCCTGTTTACCAAAAACATCGCCTCTTGCAAACTTATGAATAAGAGGTCCCGCCTGCCCTGTGACTATATGTTTAACGGCCGCGGTATCTTAACCGTGCGAAGGTAGCGCAATCACTTGTCTTTTAAATGGAGACCTGTATGAATGGCATAACGAGGGCTTGACTGTCTCCTTTCTCAAGTCAATGAAATTGATCTCCCCGTGCAGAAGCGGGGATTAACACATAAGACGAGAAGACCCTATGGAGCTTTAGACACAAGACAGATTATCTTAATCAACCCAAAATAAAGGGCGGAACTAGAGATAAACCTTTCCAGCGTCTTTGGTTGGGGCGACCGTGGGGTAAAACAAAACCCCCATGAGGAATAGGAGCACCCCTCCTTCAACCTAGAGCTCCCGCTCTAAGGAACAGAAATTCTGACCAATTAATGATCCGGCATTGCCGATCAACGAACCGAGTTACCCTAGGGATAACAGCGCAATCCCCTTTTAGAGCCCATATCGACAAGGGGGTTTACGACCTCGATGTTGGATCAGGACATCCTAATGGTGCAGCCGCTATTAAGGGTTCGTTTGTTCAACGATTAAAGTCCTACGTGATCTGAGTTCAGACCGGAGTAATCCAGGTCGGTTTCTATCTATGACTTTATCTTTTCTAGTACGAAAGGACCGAAAAGAAGAGGCCCACACCAATAGCGCGCCTCCCCCCTTACCTAATGAATTCAACTAAATTAGACAAAAGGGCATAATTATTCAACTAGAGAAAATAGTATCTTAAAAGGCACACCCACAATGCCCGTAGGCTGGTTCAAATATTCTTCCAGAAGAAGACCCCAATACGATAGTTAAGATGGCATAGCCCGGGTTCTGCAAAAGATCTAAGCCCTTTTTACAGAGGTTCAAATCCTCTTCTTAACTATGCTATCAATACTCACCACTTACTTAATCAACCCATTAATCTTGATAGTACCCGTCCTCCTAGCCGTTGCTTTTTTAACGCTCCTCGAACGCAAAGTACTAGGCTACATACAACTCCGAAAGGGTCCAAATATTGTAGGGCCTTACGGCCTCCTTCAACCCATTGCCGACGGAGTCAAACTATTTATTAAAGAGCCCGTACGCCCAGCAACCTCCTCCCCCATCCTCTTTCTCCTTGCCCCTATATTAGCCCTTACACTAGCACTAACCCTGTGAGCCCCCCTGCCCCTCCCACACCCCATAGTTGACCTCAACCTAGGCATTATATTTATCCTAGCCTTATCCAGTCTCGCGGTGTATTCTATTTTAGGGTCAGGCTGAGCCTCTAATTCAAAATACGCCCTTATTGGAGCCTTACGTGCCGTAGCCCAAACTATTTCCTACGAAGTTAGTCTAGGCTTAATTCTTCTAAGCGTAATTATTTTCACAGGGGGCTTCACCCTTCTCACATTTAACACCGCGCAAGAGGCTATTTGACTGCTTCTTCCTGCTTGACCATTAGCAGCAATATGATTCACCTCCACCCTTGCTGAAACTAACCGCGCCCCCTTTGACTTAACTGAGGGTGAATCCGAGCTGGTCTCCGGCTTCAACGTAGAATATGCAGGAGGCCCCTTCGCCTTATTTTTCCTGGCCGAATACGCCAATATTCTCTTCATAAATACTCTCTCAACAATTCTATTCCTAGGGGCCTCCCACATACCCCTTATTCCAGAGCTCACTACAATTAACTTAATAATTAAAGCAGCCCTACTCTCAGTAGTCTTTTTATGGGTTCGAGCCTCTTACCCCCGATTTCGATACGACCAACTTATGCACCTCATTTGAAAAAACTACCTCCCAATCACGCTAGCCTTAATTATTTGACACCTAGCCAGCCCTACCGCATTTGGAGGCATCCCCCCTCAACACTAACTCCGGAGTTGTGCCTGAAACAAAGGGCCACTATGATAGAGTGGATTATGGAGGTTAAAATCCTCCCAGCTCCTTAGAAAGAAGGGAGTCGAACCCTACCCGGAGAGATCAAAACTCTCAGTGCTTCCACTACACCACTTCCTAGTAAGGTCAGCTAACGTCAAGCTATTGGGCCCATACCCCAATCACGATGGTTCAACTCCATCCCCTACTAATGAACCCCTACATCCTGGCTACCTTGCTGTTCTCACTCGGTCTTGGCACCACCCTCACCTTCGCTAGCTCACATTGACTGCTCGCTTGAATGGGACTAGAAATTAATACTCTTGCAATTATCCCCTTAATAGCCCAACACAATCATCCCCGAGCTATTGAAGCCACCACCAAATACTTTCTAACTCAAGCCACCGCTGCCGCCATATTGTTATTTGCAAGTCTTACCAACGCTTGACTAACCGGCCAGTGAGATATTCAACTTATATACCACCCACTCCCAACCACCCTGGCCTCTATTGCTCTCGCCTTAAAAATCGGCCTCGCCCCCCTTCATGCCTGACTACCAGAAGTTCTTCAAGGATTAGACCTTATTACAGGGTTAATTTTGTCAACCTGACAGAAACTTGCCCCCCTCGCTCTTCTTTTACAACTTCAACCTACAAACTCCTCACTACTTATCATTTTAGGTTTAACCTCCACCCTTGTAGGAGGATGAGGGGGCTTAAACCAAACCCAGCTACGAAAAATCTTAGCATATTCCTCCATCGCCCATCTCGGCTGAATAGTCCTAGTCCTCCAGTTCGCCCCCTCCCTGACCCTTCTAACCCTAATTACTTATCTAGTAATAACACTTTCAACATTCCTCACTTTCAACCTAAATAAAGCCACAAACATTAACACCCTCGCCGCCTCTTGAGCAAAAACCCCTGTAATCACTTCCCTCGCCCCCCTTATACTTCTCTCCCTGGCAGGACTGCCCCCACTCACCGGCTTCATGCCTAAATGATTAATCCTACAAGAACTAACTAAACAAGACCTTGCCCCCACAGCAACACTAGCCGCATTAAGTGCTTTACTTAGCCTATACTTTTACCTCCGCCTATCATATGCAATAACCCTGACAATATCCCCCAACAACCTGACAGGAATAATCCCCTGACGACTATCCTCTGCACAGTACTCTCTCCCACTAGCCATTTCAATAGTTATTACTCTAACCTTACTTCCCCTAACCCCCCCTCTAACAGCCTTATTTACTCTTTAGGGACTTAGGTATAACATTTAGACCAAGGGCCTTCAAAGCCCTTAGCGGGAGTGAGAATCTCCCAGTCTCTGATAAGACTTGCGGGACATTAACCCACAGCCCCTGCGTGCAAAGCAGGTACTTTAATTAAGCTAAAGCCTTTCTAGATAGGCAGGCCTTGACCCTACAATCTCTTAGTTAACAGCTAAGCGCCCAAACCAGCAGGCCTCTATCTAACTTTCCCCGCCTGTCGGGAAAAAGAGGCGGGGAAAGCCCCGGCAGGGGGTTAGTCTGCTACTTTGAATTTGCAATTCAATATGTAAAACACCTCGGGGCTTGATAAGAAGAGGACTTAAACCTCTGTTCATGGGGCTACAATCCACCGCTTAACTCTCAGCCATCTTACCTGTGACAATCACCCGTTGATTTTTTTCTACTAATCACAAAGACATCGGTACCCTATATCTAGTATTTGGCGCTTGAGCTGGTATAGTGGGCACTGCTTTAAGCCTCCTTATTCGAGCAGAGCTAAGCCAACCGGGCGCCCTCCTTGGGGATGACCAGATCTACAATGTAATCGTTACCGCACATGCATTTGTAATGATTTTTTTTATAGTAATGCCAATTATGATTGGAGGGTTTGGGAATTGACTAATTCCTCTAATGATCGGGGCGCCAGATATGGCATTTCCCCGAATGAACAACATAAGTTTTTGACTGCTTCCCCCATCCTTCCTCCTCCTTCTAGCTTCTTCAGGTGTCGAAGCCGGGGCTGGAACTGGCTGAACCGTTTACCCCCCTCTTGCAAGCAACCTTGCACATGCAGGAGCATCTGTAGACCTAACAATTTTCTCCCTCCACCTAGCCGGGATCTCCTCGATTTTAGGAGCCATTAATTTCATCACAACTATTATTAACATGAAGCCTCCTGCCATCTCCCAATATCAGACCCCTTTATTTGTCTGAGCAGTTCTAATTACAGCCGTCCTTTTGCTTCTTTCTCTCCCAGTCCTTGCAGCCGGAATTACTATGTTACTCACAGACCGAAATCTAAACACTACCTTCTTCGACCCTGCGGGAGGAGGGGACCCCATCCTCTACCAACACCTTTTCTGATTCTTCGGTCACCCGGAAGTATATATTCTTATTCTTCCCGGATTTGGGATGATCTCCCATATTGTAGCCTACTACTCCGGTAAAAAAGAGCCCTTTGGCTACATAGGCATGGTCTGAGCAATAATAGCGATTGGCCTCCTAGGGTTTATTGTTTGAGCACATCACATGTTTACTGTAGGTATAGATGTTGATACCCGTGCATACTTCACATCCGCAACTATAATCATCGCAATTCCAACTGGCGTGAAAGTCTTCAGCTGGCTGGCAACTCTTCACGGAGGGTCAGTTAAATGAGATACACCCCTTTTATGGGCCTTGGGCTTTATTTTCTTGTTTACAGTTGGAGGCCTAACTGGCATTGTTCTAGCCAATTCTTCCCTAGATATTGTGCTTCACGATACATACTATGTAGTAGCCCATTTCCACTACGTGTTATCAATAGGGGCTGTATTTGCTATCATTGCCGGCTTTGTCCATTGATTCCCCCTATTTTCAGGCTACACCCTTCACAGCACTTGAACAAAAATTCACTTTGGAATTATGTTTGCAGGCGTTAACTTAACCTTCTTCCCACAACACTTCCTCGGCCTAGCAGGAATGCCTCGCCGATACTCCGACTACCCTGACGCCTACACCCTTTGAAACACAGTCTCTTCCATCGGCTCTCTTGTTTCTCTCGTCGCCGTAATTATATTCCTTATACTCATCTGAGAAGCCTTTGCAGCCAAGCGTGAAGTATTATCCGTTGAAATAACCTCTACTAACGTAGAATGACTTCACGGTTGCCCTCCTCCTTACCACACCTTTGAAGAGCCCGCATACGTGCAGACTCAGGCGGTATAACAAGATCAGGGGGAGTCGAACCCCCGTATATTGGCTTCAAAGCAACCACATTTCCTCTCTGTCACAATCTTACAGAGAATAAAAAAGACGCTAGTAAAACCAAATTACACTGCTTTGTCAAGGCAGAATTGTGGGTTAAACTCCCGCGCATCTTATCATAATGGCACATCCCTTACAGCTAGGTTTTCAAGATGCAGCTTCACCTGTCATAGAAGAACTTTTACACTTTCACGACCACGCCCTCATAGTTGTGTTCCTAATCAGCACATTAGTCCTATATATAATTATAGCTATGGTCTCAACCAAACTAACCAATAAATTTCTCTTAGACTCTCAGGAGATTGAGATCATCTGGACAGTCCTTCCAGCAGTGATCTTGATCCTCATCGCCCTGCCCTCACTTCGTATTCTATACCTTATAGACGAAATTAACGACCCCCATCTAACAATTAAGGCCGTAGGCCACCAATGATACTGAAGCTACGAATACACAGATTATGAAGATCTCGGGTTTGACTCATATATAGTGCCCACACAAGACCTGGCCCCTGGACAATTCCGCCTATTAGAAGCCGACCATCGAATAGTAGTTCCAGTAGAGTCCCCCTTGCGAGTACTAGTTACTGCTGAGGATGTTCTACACTCATGAGCAATTCCAGCGCTAGGTGTAAAAATAGATGCAGTCCCAGGTCGACTAAATCAAACAGCTTTTATTTCATCCCGTCCAGGGGTCTTCTATGGGCAGTGTTCCGAAATTTGCGGCGCTAACCACAGCTTCATGCCCATTGTTATTGAGGCAGTCCCACTAAAACACTTTGAAACCTGATCATCACTAATACTTGAGGATGCCTCGCTAAGAAGCTAAATAGGGTTAAGCGTTAGCCTTTTAAGCTAAAGATTGGTGCCTCCCAACCACCCCTAGCGATAGATGCCACAACTCTACCCGAACCCGTGATTTACTATTTTAATCTACGCCTGACTAGTTCTGCTAGCCATTGTTCCCCTAAAAATTCTGTCTTACGTTTACCCTAACCACAACTACCTCCGAGGCTTAGAAAAACCCGAAGGACACTCCTGATTCTGGCCATGATTCTAAGCTTCTTTGATCAATTCTTAAGCCCTACTCTCCTAGGCCTACCCCTTATCGCTGTAGCACTTGCGCTCCCCTGGGTTCTCTTCCCCACTGCCTCCTCTCAGTGGCTGTCCAACCGCTTACTTGTCCTTCAAGGCTGATCTATCAACCGGTTTACACAACAACTGCTTCTTCCCTTAAACACCGGGGGCCATAAATGAGCCCTCTTATTTGCCTCCCTTATACTCTTTCTTATTACCCTAAATATGCTTGGCCTTCTTCCTTATACCTTCACCCCTACAACACAACTGTCACTTAACTTAGGCCTCGCAGTTCCCCTGTGGCTAGCCACAGTTATTATTGGCCTGCGAAACCAACCCACCGTCGCCTTAGGCCACCTACTTCCAGAGGGAACCCCTACCCTGCTTATTCCCGTATTGATTATTATCGAAACAATTAGCCTGTTTATTCGCCCATTAGCTCTAGGAGTCCGACTTACAGCTAACCTCACAGCAGGACATCTTCTTATTCAGCTCATTTCCACGGCCGCGTTCGTTCTTCTCCCCTTAATGCCGACCGTCGCAATTCTTACAACAGTTCTCCTCCTCCTCCTTACCCTTCTAGAAGTTGCTGTAGCTATAATTCAAGCCTACGTATTTGTATTGCTATTAAGCCTTTACCTCCAAGAGAACATCTAATGGCCCATCAAGCTCACGCGTACCACATAGTAGACCCTAGCCCTTGGCCCCTCACAGGAGCTATCGCTGCCCTCCTAATAACATCCGGCCTCGCAGTCTGATTTCACTTCCACTCCACAACACTTATAACCCTGGGAACAATCTTGCTTCTCTTAACAATATTCCAATGATGGCGAGACATTGTCCGAGAAGGCACTTTTCAAGGCCACCACACACCCCCGGTTCAAAAAGGCCTTCGATACGGAATAATTTTATTTATTACTTCAGAAGTCTTCTTTTTTCTAGGCTTCTTCTGAGCCTTTTACCACTCAAGTCTTGCCCCCACTCCAGAACTGGGGGGCTGCTGACCCCCGACAGGTCTGATTACCCTTGACCCATTTGAAGTCCCCCTGCTAAATACAGCAGTACTTCTCGCTTCAGGTGTTACAGTCACTTGGGCCCACCATAGCATTATAGAAGGCGAGCGGAAACAAGCAATTCAATCCCTAACTCTTACCATCATTTTAGGGTTCTACTTCACTTTTCTTCAAGCAATAGAATACTACGAAGCACCCTTTACAATTGCAGACGGAGTTTACGGCTCCACCTTCTTTGTAGCCACAGGCTTTCACGGCTTACATGTAATTATTGGCTCAACATTTTTAGCCGTCTGTTTATTACGTCAAATTCAATTTCACTTCACCTCCGAGCACCACTTCGGGTTTGAAGCAGCCGCTTGATACTGACATTTTGTAGATGTAGTATGATTATTCCTCTACATCTCAATCTACTGATGAGGATCATAATCTTTCTAGTACTAAAGATAGTATGAGTGACTTCCAATCACCAGGTCTTGGTTAAAATCCAAGGAAAGATAATGAACCTAATTACTACAATAATTGCTATTGCCACTACCCTCTCTATTATCCTGGCAGTTGTTTCCTTCTGACTTCCCCAAATAACCCCTGACCATGAAAAACTCTCCCCTTACGAGTGTGGGTTTGACCCCCTCGGAACCGCCCGCCTCCCGTTCTCCCTCCGGTTCTTTCTCGTAGCTATTCTCTTTCTTCTCTTTGACCTAGAGATCGCCCTCCTTCTCCCCTTACCCTGAGGGGACCAACTACCCGCCCCCCTAGCCACATTCACCTGAGCCACCATTGTCCTTGCTCTCCTCACCCTCGGACTAGCTTATGAGTGAGTCCAAGGAGGCCTTGAATGGGCAGAATAGGTTGTTAGTTTAAGAAAAACATTTGATTTCGGCTCAAAAACTTGTGGTTTAAGTCCACATCCACCTAATGACTCCACCTCACTTCGCTTTTTCGGCAACTTTTATTTTAGGATTAGCAGGGCTGGTATTTCATCGAACACACCTCCTTTCCGCCCTTCTCTGCCTAGAGGGTATAATACTCTCCTTGTTCGTAGCACTCTCACTATGGGCCTTACAACTAGATGTCACTAATTTCTTAGCCTCCCCCCTCCTTTTACTAGCGTTCTCAGCCTGTGAAGCAAGCACAGGCCTTGCCCTATTAGCAGCCACTGCTCGAACCCACGGCTCTGACCGCCTTCAAAGCTTAAGCCTCCTACAATGCTAGTAATTCTTACACCAACTCTTATACTTGTACCCACTATTTGAATAACCCCTCCTAAATGACTCTGGCCTTCAACACTTCTCCACAGTTTGCTTATTTCCCTAGCTAGCTTCACTTGATTCAAAAACACTGCCGAAACCGGATGATCTTTTTTAACCCCCTATATGGCCACAGACCCCTTATCCTCTCCCCTCTTGGTTTTAACTTGTTGACTTCTTCCCTTAATGATTCTTGCAAGTCAAAATCACCTGTCCTCCGAACCAATTAACCGCCAACGAATGTATATCTCCCTCCTCACAGCCCTGCAAATTTTCTTAATTATAGCCTTCAGCGCCACAGAAGTAATTATATTTTACGTTATATTTGAAGCAACTCTTATCCCAACACTATTCCTTATTACCCGTTGAGGAAACCAAGCAGAGCGACTGAACGCAGGCACATACTTCCTCTTTTATACCCTAGCAGGCTCCCTGCCACTTTTAGTCGCCCTCCTCATTCTTCAAAATAATACAGGCACTCTCTCACTACTAACACTCCCCTTTTCCAACCCCCTGCTCCTTATAACATACGCCGATAAAATATGATGGGCCGGCTGCCTTCTGGCCTTCCTCGTAAAAATGCCCTTATACGGGGTTCACCTTTGACTTCCTAAAGCCCACGTTGAAGCCCCCATCGCAGGATCTATAATTCTTGCAGCAGTACTTCTAAAATTAGGCGGCTACGGCATGATACGAATACTAACTGTCTTAGAATCTTTAACTAACGAACTAAGCTACCCCTTTATTATTTTTGCACTATGAGGAGTCGTTATAACCGGCTCTATTTGTCTTCGCCAAACTGACCTAAAATCCCTAATTGCCTACTCGTCCGTAAGCCACATAGGCCTGGTAGTAGGAGGCATTCTCATCCAAACACCTTGAGGGTTCACAGGCGCTCTTATCTTAATAATCGCCCACGGCCTAACATCTTCTGCACTATTCTGCCTAGCAAACACAAACTATGAACGAACTCACAGCCGAACAATAGTTCTCGCCCGAGGACTACAAACAGCTCTCCCTCTAATAACAGCTTGATGGTTTATTGCCAGCCTAGCCAACCTGGCCCTGCCCCCATTACCTAACCTCATGGGTGAACTAATAATCATCTCCTCACTACTAAACTGATCTTGATGGACCCTGGCATTGACCGGAGCAGGTACCTTAATTACTGCCGGCTACTCACTCTACATGTTTATAATAACACAACGAGGCCCACTACCCGCACATATAATTGCCCTAGACCCATCATACTCTCGAGAACACCTTCTTATCGCCCTCCACCTCCTCCCCTTGATCCTCCTCATTCTTAAACCAGAGCTAGTATGAGGCTGGACCGCATGTAGATATAGTTTAATTAAAACATTAGGTTGTGATTCTAAAAATAGGGGTTAAAACCCCCTTATTCACCGAGAGGCGTTCGCAACAGCGAAAACTGCTAATTTTCGTCAACTTCAGTTGGACTCTGAAGCCCTCTCGGCCCAGGCTTCTAAAGGATAACAGCGCATCCGTTGGTCTTAGGAACCAAAAACTCTTGGTGCAAATCCAAGTAGCAGCTATGTACACCACTCCCCACATCTTAACCTCCTGCCTAATTATTATTTTTATTATTCTTGTTTTTCCTCTTCTAACAACCCTTAACCCCTCGCCCCGAGACACGAACTGACCCCTTTCACAAGTTAAAACAGCAGTAAAAACCGCTTTCTTTATTAGCCTTGTCCCCCTATGTCTCTTTCTAGACGAAGGGGCAGAGACAATCATTACCAGCTGAACATGAATAAATACCCTGACATTTGATGTGAACATTAGTTTTAAGTTTGATATATACTCCATCATCTTTACTCCAGTTGCCCTGTATGTCACATGATCCATCCTCGAATTTACATCTTGGTACATGCACACAGATCCTTTCATTAACCGATTCTTTAAGTACCTCCTAACCTTCCTAATCACAATAATTATTCTAGTGACCGCAAACAACCTATTTCAATTATTTATCGGCTGAGAAGGAGTAGGAATTATGTCCTTCCTCCTTATTAGCTGATGATACGGGCGAGCCGACGCAAACACCGCGGCCCTCCAGGCCGTCATCTACAACCGAATTGGAGATATTGGACTAATCTTCGCAATAGCATGAATAGCCATAAATCTAAACTCCTGAGAAATACAACAAATATTCTTAGCCTCTGAAGGCCTCGACCTTACTCTTCCCCTCATCGGCCTAATTATTGCTGCTACTGGCAAATCTGCCCAATTCGGCCTTCACCCCTGACTTCCCGCCGCTATGGAGGGCCCCACCCCTGTTTCCGCCCTACTTCACTCCAGCACAATGGTAGTTGCAGGCATCTTTTTATTAGTCCGAATAAGCCCCTTAATGGAAAATAACCCTGTTGCCCTAACTATCTGTTTATGTCTAGGGGCCTTAACTACCCTTTTCACCGCCACTTGTGCCCTTACCCAAAATGATATTAAAAAGATTGTTGCTTTCTCAACATCAAGCCAACTAGGACTAATAATAGTTGCCATCGGCCTTAATCAGCCCCAACTAGCCTTTCTCCACATCTGCACTCACGCCTTCTTTAAAGCCATGCTCTTCCTATGCTCCGGCTCAATCATTCACCACCTCTGAGACCAACAAGACATCCGAATAATGGGCGGAGCCCGGTTTTTATGCCCCGTCACAACAACTTGCCTGGGTATTGGCAGCTTGGCTCTTACAGGCACCCCTTTCTTAGCAGGCTTCTTTTCTAAAGACGCCATCCTTGAAGCCCTTTCTAACTCTCACCTTAACGCCTGAGCCCTTATTTTAACCCTCATTGCCACTATATTTACCGCCGTTTACAGTCTACGCCTAATCATCTTCGTAGCCCTAGGAAACCCACGAACCCCTCGATCCATCTTTCAAATAAACGAAACTGACCCTGCTATCACTAATCCAATCAAACGCCTTGCCTGAGGAAGCATCCTCGCTGGACTATTGATTACCTCAAATATTACTCCCCTAAAAACACCAGAAATAACTATACCAGATGAAGTAAAAACAGCTGCCCTAGCCGTTACCCTGCTAGGCTTCTTATTAGCCCTCGACCTAGGAAATTTAACTGGTCAAGAACTAAAACCAGCTACTAAACGCCCAGCTCACCTCTTCTCAAACTTACTAGGATTTTTTCCTCCTATTATCCACCGCCTCTCCCCGAAACTCACCTTAGGCTTCGGCCAACTTATTGCCTCCCAAATAACAGACCAGACCTGGTTGGAAAAAGCAGGACCAAAGGCAATGGCCTCCGTCAACGCCCCCTTAATTACAACTACAAGTAACACCCAACGAGGACTAGTTAAAACATACCTCACTCTATTTTTTATGACCCTCGCCCTTTCAGCCCTCCTAACCACCCTTTAGCTACGAGCCCCTACTTATCTTTCAAGCAGTGCCCGGTATTAAGAAGAACTAATAACGGCCCTGAAAACACCGCAATGTTTACCATAAAGTTACAATCTTAGTAAAAGCTGCCTGGGCCTCATTTAAAACAACCCTGACCAGAAATAAAGACACAACAACACAGTCATGCCCCCATAAGTAACTTTATTAAATGGAAGTCTAACGCTTGATGTTTTAAACAAACAAATTTATAGTCTATTTAACAAGACGAATGCCTTGCTATTGTTTGTGCTCTCCCCTTCCAAAAAACTAACTAATATTAGTAGCCCCCAAAGGACAATCAAAAACCAATAGCTAGACCATCTAATGTCATGAACTCTTACCAAGACTCTAACTTGGACTTGCGACTTGAAAAACCACTGTTGTGCTTCAACCATAAGAGCTCTAATGGCCGCCCTTCGTAAAACGCACCCGCTACTAAAAATCGCAAACGACGCACTTGTTGACTTACCTGCCCCTTCAAACATCTCTGTTTGATGAAATTTTGGCTCACTCTTGGGCCTATGTCTAATTTCCCAAATCCTTACAGGCCTATTCCTAGCTATACATTATACCTCAGATATCGCTACAGCCTTCTCCTCCGTCGCACACATTTGCCGAGATGTAAATTATGGATGACTAATTCGTAACCTTCACGCCAACGGTGCATCTTTCTTTTTCATCTGTATTTATCTTCACATTGGCCGAGGTCTCTACTATGGCTCCTACTTGTATAAAGAAACGTGAAACATTGGAGTAGTTCTTCTCCTCTTAGTAATAATAACAGCTTTCGTAGGCTACGTCCTACCCTGAGGTCAGATATCTTTTTGAGGGGCAACAGTCATTACTAATTTATTATCCGCTGTTCCCTATGTAGGAAACACCCTAGTTCAATGAATCTGGGGCGGCTTCTCAGTTGATAACGCCACACTCACACGATTCTTCGCTTTCCACTTCCTCTTCCCGTTCGTCATTGCTGCTGCCACCATTTTACACCTCCTTTTCCTTCATGAGACGGGGTCCAATAATCCCTTAGGCCTCAACTCTGATGTAGATAAAATTCCATTCCACCCCTATTTCTCATACAAAGATCTTTTAGGGTTCGCAGCCGTCCTAATTGGTCTCACCTCTCTTGCCTTATTCTCCCCTAACCTCTTAGGGGATCCAGATAACTTCACACCAGCCAACCCACTCGTAACGCCCCCGCACATTAAACCAGAATGATATTTCCTATTTGCCTACGCCATTCTTCGATCAATTCCTAACAAATTAGGGGGAGTGTTAGCATTACTAGCATCTATTTTAGTACTCATAGTAGTACCCTTTCTACATACATCAAAACAACGAAGTCTAACATTCCGCCCGTTAACCCAGCTTCTATTCTGAACCCTCATTGCAGATGTAGCAATTCTCACTTGAATCGGAGGAATGCCTGTTGAACACCCCTTTATTATCATCGGCCAAGTCGCCTCACTCTTATACTTCCTTCTCTTCCTTGTTTTCATACCCATTGTAGGCGAACTAGAAAATAAGGCTCTAGAATGACTTTGCATTAGTAGCTCAGTGTAGAGCGTCGGTCTTGTAAACCGAATGTCGGAGGTTAAACTCCTCCCTCTTGCTCAAAGAGAAGGGACTCACACCCCGACCACTCGCTCCCAAAGCCAGCATTCTGAATTAAACTACTCTTTGAAAAACACAACCTCTTACTTGCAAGCATGAATAAATCTAAAACTTAAACAAATCTTTCACCGACTTTCAACTGTACAGGCAATAAACCCCTTCTTCAAACAGTTTATCCTCCATCCGTAATGTAACACCCATATAAATGCCCCCCCCCCGGGGGGGGGCATTTAAACATACTATGTATAATACACATACCTATGTATATATCCACTACGTGGATATATACATAGGTATGTAATAACCCATTAAAAATATGAAAACATAAATTTATGTAATATAACCTTAAACTAACAAACCACAAGGACATGTTCCAACACATTAGATGTAAAAGAATAATACATTAATGTTTCGAAACATAAACTATCACTTGACCATTCAGCCCGAATGTAAGACTATTCAGAGTGTAATGTTTGAAAAGGCAATAACAGAATTACTCAATTAAAAATTATTTAAAACATGTGAGAGCCTGATCACGAGAGAATTCAGGGGCCCGCTATTATTGAAGGTCACGGACAATGATTGAAGAATAGCACCTAGTGAACTATTTCTGACATTTGGCTGTTATTTCAGGAACATAAATAGATTTACCCCCATACGTTCATCGTAAGTGACATAGGTGAATGGTGGAACCCATCACCGGGAGCACTCGGCATGCCGAGCGTTCTTTCTAAGGGGCCAGGGGTAGTCTTTTTTTTTTCCCCTTCATCAACATCTCACAGTGCAGGCGAAGCTGCGCCGCAGGCGCATAAGAGAGTGCCCTTTTCTTTCTTTGTGCAAATTATGTTAATGAATCGAAATCCTGTCCTAATTTAAATACATAATTGATTTCAGGGACATAACATTACAAAAACTCCCCCCCTACCCCCCCAAAATTCCCTTACTTCTATACATTAAGCTTTATCGAAATGCCCCCCGGTGCAACGCACGTGTAACCTCAAACACAACAAATAGGGTTAAAAGCAATGCCCCTGCACTAATTACTAACAGCGCGCCCCCCGATGAATATATTCACGAAACCCCACTAATATCTCCCCGCTGCGAGGCCCACTCTTCAACACTTCCAACAGGCCCCCATAAAACCCCATATTCTTCTTTTCAAAAAAAGCTGAACGCCGCTATTAACCCCAGAAGATACCCCCCTGCCTGCCCTGCCACGCCTCCGCTCCCTCAACTCTCAGGATAACGATCGGCAGCAAGAGCTGCCGAGTAGACAAACACAACCAACATAGCCCCTACATAAATTATAACTAAAATAAGAGCTAAAAAAGTTCCCCCAAGACCAACTACGACTGCACAGCCAAACCCCGCAACTGCTACCAGCCCAAAAGACCCATAAAAAGGGGAAGGGTTACAAGCAACCGCAACCATGCTTAAAACAAACCCCACCAAGAAAAAACAAGCAGCATATGTTATCATAAATTCTTACCCGGACTTTAACCAGGTTAGATGATCTTCAAGCCCTTTAATCACCATCTTCAAGAACTTCCCCCCTACAATACCCCGAGACAACCAGACTAAGCCCATTTTTCTAGACACCAGTCAACACCTGCATACATGTCCTACACTTTTTTGTGCACGCAAAGATATATTCATAATGTAACATAGTCTATACATGCGTGCATATACACATATTTTATGCACACATTTTTCTAGACACCAGTCAACACCTGCATACATGTCCTACACTTTTTGTGCACGCAAAGATATATTCATAATGTAACATAGTCTATACATGCGTGCATATACACATATTTTATGCACACATTTTTCTAGACACCAGTCAACACCTGCATACATGTCCTACACTTTTTTGTGCACGCAAAGATATATTCATAATGTAACATAGTCTATACATGCGTGCATATACACATATTTTATGCACACATTTTTCTAGACACCAGTCAACACCTGCATACATGTCCTACACTTTTTTGTGCACGCAAAGATATATTCATACATATATATACATTCACTATTCTAACTTAGTCTA